CGCCCCTAGCTAGCAGAAGCTAAGCGCTTGAAAAGCGCGCTAATAAACCTTGCTTCTGTCGGCCTTTCTGTGCAACAGTCCACCAGTAGCGGAAGAGAGGGTGACCGTACATACAAGAGTCTTCCAGTTCTTACGGAAGCTCTTTCTGACCAGTCAAGTAGTAAAACAGCTCTATCTGACAGCCCGGCGCGGCGGGTCGCCTTTTGAATTCAGTAGATGGAAGAGACTATTAAATAGATAAGGAGTAGGTGAGTGAATGAGTCCTCACTGACCTGAGCGATTTCGATCACCTAGCAGGCCTTGTCTTTTGTAGGTAAGATCGCCAAAGCGTATCATCAGATTTGGCTACGAAGGAAGGAACTCGAAGTGAAAGGGCCCCGACTTCTTTCCTTTCCAGAATGAGAGTTCGACCGCAGCTTCCCCCCCCTTTTTGTGTTTGTTTTGGGTATTACCAAACCTAGCCTAGCCTTTGTCAATCACACTAAAGCAGAGCACCCAATTATGGAAGAGCCTCCTTAACCTTAACCTTAACCTTAACCTTAACCTTAACCTTAACCTTAAGGGTTGGTTAGCTTAGTCAATCCGGCCCGAGACGCGTTCGTTGACAAAACCGCCGTAGGAATTCCGACTTTTCAATAGAGCGGAGGCGAACTGAGATCAACGAGAAGGAGGCCCTACTCACTACAAACGAATACACCACAAGATCGAACTGCACTCATACCTCCACCGCATCAAGTTGACCGCCCTCCCTACGTAGTGATTCTATCAATCATGTACTCCGGGAGGACCTTCCATTCTGATTGGTATATCATGACAAAATCAAGCCATTTGCACCAGGCGCACTGCGCTTTCCCTTGCCCAGATGTTTGCCTTTCTAAGTCAAGTAATGGTGACCCGCCGAAGCCTGGAGCTTCGTAACATGTTGACGAAGACCTCCGAACTGAGGGTTCGGTCAGTAGAAGGGACGACTTTGTCTCCCCGGAAGAAGAAGAGCCCCGCTCTCTAGCCGACTGATCCCCTTGATCATATCACTGGGGGGGAACGTGTCACATGCGAGGTGAACGATCAGAGGTGTCCTCTAATCACCACGATGAGACTGGTCCCTCTTTTAGTAGACTCAGCTATTAATATGAATGAAGAAATGAATGCCGGGCTCTGTCTTTCACTGCTAACCCCAAGAAGTGTCTTAATGCTGATACTTTCTCTTTCGTCGAGCCCCGGTGGTCCTCCTTTGAGTGTGGATTCAATTGGATGAATCTTTCAAGTCAAGGAAAACGTACGTAGCAGCAAGGATGAAAAAACGCCTATTTATCGTTCTCGCTCGGGAGCCAAAACGAACACGCCTGCTACCTACTGTACTGGACCTTCGACCAGGCATTCTACAAAGGTAGAATCGGAACCAAGCATTGCGCTCGAACAGTTGAGCGGCTGGAAAGAAAGACGACCTCACCTTCTCGTAAATGGTGTCAGTGAGAGCAATTGGAGTATCCCCCGCTGACCTTCTTTTGTAGATAGAATCTTCAATGAGTGGAAAGAAGCACCCAACCTAATAAAACAAGGGGGCTTGTTGAGTAAGGCCGGCTTTCGAGCCCAAGCCTACGTTTGCTTAGTAAGCTTGAGCGCATCTTTCTCATATTCAAGGCTTTCTTTGAATTGTCAATAAGGGGCGCGTTAGCTAGGCCGTTTTATTGCAGGAGTGCTAACGCGCGCCCTGACCTTTTCTTCGCTTGCTCTGCAGTACGAGCCTCATAAAGAGAGAAACTCCTTGAATATGATGAGAAGAAGGGAAGCTTTAGCTTGTTTCCGCACCAATCCTGATTTCCTACTACATCTTTTTTTGGGTGTATAGCTCAGTTGGTAGAGCATTGGGCTTTTAACCTAATGGTCGCAGGTTCAAGTCCTGCTATACCCAAACCTGCCTTACACTCTACTATGAGTAAGGACTCATTCGTGGCTTCAAAGATGACTCTTTGGCCTTTAGACTCGCTTCCGCGACTTCGCCCTTGACTTGAACAAGGGGGTGAGGTCAGGAGTAGTATAAGAGTGGCTCGGTCATCGATAAACCTCTCCTTATTCATTCTATAGGGCGGGGCTTTGCGGACCAACAATCCAGCAAAAGGGCTGAAAAGCTCCTTTATCAAACCTTCCCCTTTTCATAATCAGAAGGTCAGCATCAAAGCCCAGAAAACCCAACCTATAAAAAGAGCTCTTTTCAGAAAGAGATTCGGATCACAAGTAGCTTAGGCGGAGCCTAATATAGCATCACTGTCTTGAAGAAGATCATAGCACTCTAAGGTTCTTTATTACTGACTGAATAGAGTCAGGCTTTTGAAGTGACTTTCTTGTTAAAGTCAGGGAGGTGAAGTTGCTGATTCGTCAGAGTCTGGGAATTTATTGCTAACTTGTTAGAGTCTGGAGGGTGCTACAACTATAAGTGAGTGACTTTCTGACTTATTTTATAGAATAAGGAAAAGCGAAGGTCTCACATTAGAGGTTTGGCACGGGGTATGATAAAGTGAAAAAAGAAGGGTATTTGAACAAGGTCGGGCTGAAGGAAGCCTTATGTTAGTCTTTCGGGTGGTAGGCTTGGAATAGTCTAGCGCGTAGAGAAGAAATCAGACTCCGCTATCAGATCAGACTAGGAAAGGCTGAGCCAGAAATGGCGGGGATGAAAGAGCAAGTCTTGTTCGTCGGATGAGACCGAGAACCGAAAGATGTCCGCACTGAAACGAGCGCAGGAAACGAGTGCACTCTTCCTGCGAGTAGGATATATGCCTGCAAGGATAGGCCACAGATTCTACAATCCCCGGTCATCAGTCTACGTAAATAAGACCCTTGTAGGCACTCGTAGCAGTAAGAGTAAGATAGGTGCGTCAGACTAGGATGCGAAAAAGGCCATAGAGATAGATGCTTAAGAAGAGAAAAGGAGTTCACCAATGGATGTCCGAATGCCTAGTCCAATCCCTATAAAGTAGTAGTACCACAGCTACACAGGAAACCAAATCTACGTCACATGCTATTTGCTTAACACGTAAAAATCGAAGTCAAAGACTAAGACTTGACTTCGTCTCTTCTTGCACTACCAGTGTGTACAGACAGAGCCAATACCATGGTTTTCTCTGAGTCAGTATCCACCACAATCAGTCTTGCTTCTTGTCTTGGGATGAGTGAATTCACTTAATATTAATAGAAGGTAATGCATTCGAATGCAGACATGGTGTCTTTTCTTTCGTATCAAGAAAGATCTCCTAGCGAAACCATGCTAGTTAGTTTCACATACCTTAGGCTTAGGAGGGGAAAGACATAGTCCTGTAATGAGGGTCCGAAGGAGCTGGACGTTGAAAGGGAATTTCTTTCTCTTGACTTTAGGATTTAGGACAGATCGGGTCATAACGCACTCTTTGCTATTTCTTACTTAGCTCGCGGTCTCAGAGCCAATGAGCCGAGTGGATCTCATGGCGGTTGTACTTGTACATCAAGTGAATCGGGTTAACGATGTTATGGGACTCCGACTCCAATACCACTTATTTCGCACCCGGTCTTTCTCATACGAGATAGAACTAGAACTAAGGGCACACGCTCTGAGTTGGTAGTGCCATGGCACATAATGAGATCTTTCTCTTCTATCTTACCCAAGAAGCCGGTATAAACGAAACGGTCTAGGGGCACCCATAGACACTAAAGCAAAGCTAAGGTCAACAAATTATTGGTGTGACTCCCAGCGGATCAATGGTTTTTAGCTGCCCAAGGAAAACCTTGACGAGACCTTTTGACTGGTCTTCCCGCGCCTATGCCACTCGGAGTTCAGAGTGTTGTTAGCTGGTTTAACTGAGTCAACCGGGCATAATGCATTCGCACTGGGAACAGAGCTTCTAGATTCTGTGATTCCCTTAACAGACACCTCGTGTGACCTGCCTTGGCTCGGTGTTCGCATATTCTACCGTCTACATCACCTGGTGCTTTCATCGATTTGAAGAAGCATACTACTTTCTAGGGATTGGACTAGGCAATAAAATAGGCTCTCTCTTCTCTATTATATTATATATATTATAATATCAAAGAAGGAGATTTCAAGAAAGCAAGCAGAGACTCACTTGCTCAGATACCCTTTGCTTGTGTAGCCTATACTTTGCAAGCCGGAATGGTACTAGTTGGCTCTGTCTTCATATATGTAATGAGCTTTCACGCCGGGAATCCGAATTCTCTTCTACTGGCTCTGTTTCACATACTTACACGAAAGCACTCTAGCTTCATCCTCGGTAGAGCATTACCTTGTCTTTATAGACGAGACCTGGTGCCTATTTCTATTATATAGTATAGTCATTTCATGTTATCTAGTTAGCCCGTGGGAAGCAGGAGGGTACAGCCCAAGAAAGTGCAGTCGAAGTTCCAGTGTGGCACTTCAAGTCCTCTCGGACCAGCTACTGATCATCGCCTTGGTAAGCTATTGCCTCACCAACTAGAATGGGCGAAAGCCTGACGGAGCAATGCCGCGTGGAGGTAGAAGGGAAATCCTTCGTGAACTTCTTTTAACAGAGAACAAGGCCTCAGTAGCAAGGCAGAAGGGAATATGAATTGAATCAGCATTGACTTCTACTATGAAATAAGGAGAGCTCTTGATCAAACCTTCGTGAGCCCATTATATCTACTTTATTTAGAAACCAAATAATGAAACAAAGATGTGAGCTCCCCTATATTCTGAAAGCTGAACCCGGATGGGAATATGAGTGGAATAACCACTGACTTCTCTTATGATAGAAGGAATCGGCTTGAACCAACCTTTGAGGCATCCAACAAGACTAGTCCTTTAAAGGGACGCCTTTCTTGCCTTTATTTACTACATTTTCGGATATGCGCGTAATACCTCTTGACGGAAGCGACCTGGGCACGTTACGGTTGGTACGAGCCCTTGGTCCTATGGGTATGGAAAGACAGTAGTCCGAGGGCTGGAGTTCCAAATAGGTAGGCCCTTCTTTACCCCGGTCAGGCGAGAGCTTTTACCCATTCATTCGTTTGTTCCGCTCAGCAAGTGACCTATTCTTGTTGGCATTGAGAAGCTGGGGACAAAGTAGTGCTATTGCCTGCGCGGGAAAGAGCTTCATTCATAACTCCATGGTGGGCGAGCAGAGTGAGGCTCTGAAAGACGTAGTTGGGCACGTCACTTCGGCAGGAGAAGGCTCTGAAAGACGAAGAATGGCCAAGTCAAGTAGTTGGCCTAGTTGTTCCATATAGTCTAAAAGCTACTACGTACCTTTTCCGAGTCAAAAGACAAGTAGGGCTAGCTAACGGACGATGAGGATGAAGTGAAGGTTTATGAGGGAAAGTAATTTCGGAGCTCTGACTGAGATATCCATATAGGATATCGAAACCAAGAAGGTAGGGATCAGAAATGAGTAGCGTAGGTGATACCGATAGGGTGGTTGGATACGCGACAGCAACGGCAAGGCACTCTTTACCCCGTCCGTAGAGGGTCGGTACGAATGAGACTGTGCTAGAGATCGCAGTGAGCAAGTATGCCTTGTTGACTGGGTGGTGGTTTTGAGGATGAGTCACTCAGGGAGTCCGTCCAAGCTTCAGCAACTAATGCCTGGGCTAACTTCTTGGGGGTGAACAAAGTGTTCTGAGTCTGAGATCGATACTGGTTAACGCCACAAGTGCTCTGCCATTGGTCCACACACAGAGTTCTCAGGTAAAGTCAGAGCTTGGACTGGGAATGAGATCAGAAGAGGCTAGACTACTAGGGAAGATAGGAGCGATCCACAAATCAAACCACTATCCCATTGGCCGCTTCATGCACCGAACACTCTTAATAATATAAGAAGCTTGATAAGGTATGTGCCTATGCTCTCGATACACGGCTTGAGAAGGCGGCTCCTTTTTCTTATTCCTATAGGCTCTGCAAGACCTGATTCAGTCAATCAGAACAAGTCTTCGGACCCTCCCCTAGAGAATTCACTCTCTGGAAGTCAGATAGCAGCTAAGACCCTTTCTTCCGCATCAACTGGCTTTCCATTCCTAAAGAAAGTGTAATAAGTCAAGCTGGACCTTTTCCCTTCATGACAACCAAAAGAGAGAAGCCAAACTCTACCGCACTGAAGAGCGAGATAAATAACTGACATCCTTGGTTGATGATACTCGTCGGTGAAAGGGAAAGCGCGATGAAAGGCAAGTCGTTCTAGTGTTTTAGAGCATAAAGAGCGAATAAGAAGGGGCTTCCAACTGGAATCGATGGCGCATGGCCAGGAGGCTACCACAAGCAAAGGCTTTGATTTTGGATTGGAAGTCCATCTCTTCTATGCAAAGTCAGTTTAGAAGAAATTGAATTAGAATTGACGTAGAATTAAGATGAATCGACATTTGATTCAAGATTGCCCTTCCACTTGTGAACTATATCTTACCTGCGGCTTATAGCATCAATATCCATGTAGGTGACCTTCTGCGAAATCATTACCTTCTCTTCGCTCTTGAAGTTCTTCTTGGCGCTACTGCCCAGCCGGGGTGAATGTACTGGATGCTGCTCGTCAAAGCAAGGAATGTCGCACGTAAGAGATCCATAGTACGCAAAGCAAAGAAAGCAGTTTCCTTTCTGTTCTTCCTTCAATAGAAGAGCACGCCCTTGGCCTTTATCACCAGATCAGCCGTATTTGGAAACAGCTAAACCTCTTTGTATTGCTGAATCCATGACTTCTTTTCCGCGTCTGTACTCCCTTCTATCCTAGTCCCACCAAATATTGGTAAAAACGTTTTCAAATCCAATCTGTCATATTTGAGAAAAGGAACTGTCTTCAACTTGAATGTGTTAAGCATAAAAGTAGGTTCGCTTAGAAATCTTGGAATCATGCCAAAAAGGCGGCTTTTTGACACAGTTTTGCCCTATTTTATAGAAAACGCTTACTTACAAAATACTTTATGAGGCGACCTCCAAACGAGGCGTCATAGAGTGATTCATCGACAATTTCCGAGGCGTCATCCAACGCCAAAATCTCAATTGCACGAGCAAGTCAAATCAAAGAAGTGACCTGCTGATGTCGCCCATTAATCGTCCCCAGATCCTTCTTATGTAATCTTCGCTCTAAGGCGCAAGAGCTCAACTAAAGCATCTCTATGTGGGACGGAAGGGACTCACAATCCAGAGAAACCTATCCTAATCGAAAGATATGGGTCGCCCTTTTCCAACCCCCGACGTGGGAGAGGTCGTCAAAGTCGCTTTTTTTGTTTACTGATTTTGGCTATCCGGTTCAAGATCTTTAATTGATAAGAAAAGTCCGGCTCTCAAGCCCGTCCAGGTAGGACACCATTACAGGGTCTGAGATCGCATATTCTTTGAATAAAAACCTCAACAACTTATGAGCTAAAGTACAAAGAGAGGGGGAGAAGAGGAGCTTTAGCAGTCCCGGAAGAGAAGGAAGAGCGGTCTGGACCAGCCTAGTCTGATGTGTCCCCCAATCCAATTACGGAATCTCTCTAAGCCGAAGCCCTGACATTGAGAAAATGAGCTGACCCGCTCGCGCGGAAGAGACCTATGTCAAAGGAAGAGACCCTGGAGTTCCCCTCGCTTTCCCATAGCTCTCCTCCATCGTCTTTTTTCTTCTGATTTGCTTACCACATTTCGATCGAAGTTGAAGACTTGATTGCTTCCTACGTACGTGACTCAATATCCAAAGGGAAGCAGCCTCACTAAGGAAATTCTGCCCCGCTTCCTAGCAATCTAAAACCAAACCAAACTAAGGGCATACCGGTAGCATGCCTGCTGCTGTATCAGGAAACGGTCGTGAACAACGCCGCGTATCTGCGTCGGGCCCGGTGGTTAGGAGGAAGGAGATGGCGAAGAAAGGGGCAATCCCTGCGAAGAAAGAAAAGACTTTGCCCAAGGGTGGGGGTGGAGTGAAGACTTTCGGCTGGTATTGACCCCTCTGAAATCTCTAAAAGCCCCGCGCTCAAGTCCTCTCTTCTAGTCGTCCAACCGGTCATCCATTCCTAGGCCGGTTTCAGTTCAACGTCAAAGAAGAAGTGCAAACAACAGGCCCATCGACCCCGAACACTTGGATTATTCGAACATTGCGGCAAACACTCCCTGATGTTCTCCTTGAACGACTCCCTGACGGCATTAGCTCACAAAAAAAAAGTAGACCCGGGCATTCTTCGTGCAATCGGGCGAAGAACTCAATCCGGGCTGGGAATGAATGAAGGAGCCTTGGGCCTGGCGGCAAAATCGCTGTGATTCCAGTGTCCAACTAGGCCTAAGATCTCTATCCTAGCTCTAGATCTTGGGAATGAAGGACAGATTCTAGGTCTTCTTGATCGACCACCATTCCAGGATTGAAAAAAGAATGGGTCCTTTCATAGCAAGGGTTGAAAGTCGATGGCACACCATTTCATTATTTTGTCTCCTTCCGCCTTTGCAGCGCAAAAGGATTGATTTGGAGATGTTTAGCTTGAACTCAATCGTAAATAGGCTCGTTGAGACCTCATATTCTTAGATATTGATTCCAATCCGTCTTGCAAGCTTTAGGTGCTTTATCCACTACTAAGCTTAAGGGAAATCGTGATGATCGACCCCGTGACAGGACAAGAAAAAGATCATTCATATCAGGCTTTAGGGTGATTCGGCTGACAAATAGGGCTTTGGTCAAAAAGACAAGTCTGTCTACGGTTCAAGTGGTGTCGAGTTGGCGGATCCTGCGTACTGTCAGTCAGAAAGAAGTCAAACGTGTTACGCGCAATAGAGTAAAGAATAAGAACTTGGCGTAGTGCTTTCATTCAAGTAGGGGTGATTACCCGTTTTCCGCGCTAGAAGGAAAGAGATTTGACAGAGCGAGTAGCCTTTGCTAGCCTTATTGCTGGCTCTAAGCCTACCTCCTTGACTACATCCTGATAACCGCCTGCCTGTCTTGACAAAAGAAGCAGTGCAGTCAGCGTCTCCGGACATAGAAAGTAGGCAATCACTTTCACTTCGTTAGCGGTGTAGGTTTCAGTCGTAGTTTCTGGTATCGACACAGACAGTGGGAAATATCTATACGATTTCAGTCTTTGTGCAAGACAAAGTCGAGTTTTTACTTTGAGTTCCTCTTTTAAGAAAAGAACAGAAAAGAAGCATTCCACAGTCGTAGGTACCGACACCGGCAGTCGGATATCAATAATCACTTACCCAGCGTTAGGAGAGTCAGGAGTGAACGGAAAAAAAGACAGTTGTCAGGAGGGACCTCCGGCTTAGACATTAGGCATGAGAATCGGCCAATGCATTCACTCACATCCGTTGATTGCGGTGCGCCATACACCAAGCTTGTTTCAGAGCGGATGTCAGGAGTGGAAAGGAAGAGTTGTACCGAGGCTCGTTCCTCGCCCTGAACTTCAAAATGAAGAATACCATCATCGAGTACTGAATCCGTAGTTTGAGTATCGCTTGGAAATAAAGTATCCTACCAAAAAACTCTCCATAAAGCCCTCACACCCCTACTAGGGTAGGTTCAAACCCCATTTTCCAAAACCTCTACCTCTAATGCTCTAATGGGGCATCCTCTTATCTTGTTCGTATTCTAGTTAAAACCTCTTCTGATAGGTAGGTTCCTATCCTTTATCTATCAGCAAATGGATGAAATTCACTTGTCAGAATCCATATACGGAACTACGTAAAATCAGGCCATGGTCGCAGCATCTGAAATCGTTTGTTCACCCGAAAGTCAGTCCTCTCTCCACGCTAAAACGCTAAATCATTTTGGCTCTTTCACACAGCATCGAGGGCTTTTTCATAAGAAGCAGCACTCTATTGTCCACTTCGATAGCTTTCAAGAGTCTCTTTCATACCCGGGGTCTCCAACCCCCTCTTTCTGGCGGGCCTTCTTTCCTCTGCTTCCTTGTGCTTCTGAGATCGCTAGCAATTTGCCATTGACTGATTCACTAAGCCAAGCATTGGAGCAAGCTAGGAAGACCGCTTTTTCCATCATCCAAGTCCATCTCCGGCCCCCTTATTCCTAAAGCCCCGCTCCAGCCTGCTCCTTTATCTGTCTTATAGTCGGCTCCCCATTCATCTTCTGTCTCCCACGGATAGGTGCCTTTCGGGAACGTCTCTCTCCGCTACTCCCTTTTTGCTCATAAGTAAGTAAGCTCTTCTCCACGGCTTGACTCTGACCTTCGCTTCCTTCATTCGGTTTCTGGTTCTTGGCTGAACCAACCAGTAGGATTGAAAACCTCAAAGCAATACGGTATGCTGCTTCTACGCTGTCCAGCAAACGCAAATGCAATTCGTGCTCAGAAAAAGTAAGCTCGAATATTGCCTCTTGTCTCCCTCCTTCACTCTATATCGTAGAGACAATAGGTTCAACTCCTCCATGTACTCTCTCATAGAGATTTCAAAAGAAAAACAACCTTGTCTCAGATTCTGAAACTTATTTAATAAGTCCGCTTCGACATCACCTGGTAGAAATGAATCCTTAAACTTAATCACTTCTTGTTCTCCGTAGCGCTTCTCCTCCTGCTCCCTCTTCTGTCGTACATGTGCTCACCATAAGCCTCAACATCCGCTTTAAGCCCGATGACAGAAACAGTGGCTCTGGAGGAAGATCAAAAGTATCCCCACCCGTCGCCCTCACTTGAAGACGAAAGATCCAATTCGATTCAAAGATCGGAATCATACCTCCAGCAGGCAAGGTCGGCTCAAAGACAGGACAGGAATAGCTAATCCGCCGGGAAAGTGAGTCGCTTTATGCTCTTGAATATGACTCTCACTGGGCAATCAGAAATTCCTCACTTCATACAGTCGTAAGGCTTCCAAGTCTGACTAGTTCCGCATGGGTGTGTACTTAATTAGTGTGATCTGGCAACTGAAATACATGGGCTATGGCTATCTTCTATTAGAAGCTATGCCCTTTATAGTTTGTATTCTATGAAAGGATAATAAGGTGCGCTCTTCCTGGATTGCTATTGCAGCTTGGCTTTTTTGTCTTTTATTAACCCTCCTGTCGCTTTGACTTTTATTGCTTTAATTCATATCTCTTTCTTGTTTTCCTTATAGTCTGACCCCTCTCTTAAGAGAGTGAGTGCCCGACTAGGAGTACGGTTTAGGCTTTGCCCAAACAAATAGGTTGCTAGGAATAGAATTGGTTGTGAAAGAAGGAGCTCTGAGGGAGAATGAGAAGGCATGGCTATATAGCCGAGCGAGTTCAGCCGATGGCAGCAAGGTTTCAATGCTCGAGACCAAGGCAGCATCAAAGAATGATCTTCTCCACTGTGGAGATCCAGGAATAGTTGAAGTTCCCGCAAGTATACACAGTCACGGTACAACTAGTTAGTGGAAGCTATTGACCACCGGTATTCGGTAGAGAGAGCAACTTTTGACATTACCCGTGGAAAAGCCTAAGAGAACAAATCCCTCTAGTACTGTAGAAATTTGCATTACCTGTGGCTAGAAATGGATATGGATTAGTAGAATAAGGAAAAAAAAGGGGCCCTTAAAGAATAGATCCATATAGAGACGATCCTTCACAGCCTTTGTGGAAGATACTCCCTTTGTTTGATTGATGACTAATTTATTACATAACCTCTCCTAGTTACTAGTGGACTGAGCCTGCTTTTCTCCTCGATTAGAGTGAACTGGGAATTCATCGATCAATAAGGTATAGGGCGTGACAATCTGTTGACATACTATACTAGTTTACGACGCTATCATCCCTTGGTATAGGTATACCCCTAAGATTAGAGAATCATTTCACCTATAGCGATAGCAATGAAAGTCACTCTGCCTGGACTTCCCAATCAAAGACGGAGGGATAGGCTTACTTTTCTTTGGCAGCGTGGTTTCGGGTTCAGTTCACTGAATTCTATAGTATACCGGCTAGTCTGGTGGTAGCATCGGATTACGGGTCACTAGCTTTTTAGCAGCGGTTAGCAGACGCAAGGTGAAGCTGCTCCTAGGCTCGCAGGCAAGGGCGGATGAGAACTAAATTGCCTTATCTTTTCTTTCCCGAGGCTCCGAAGGACCAAAGCAAGCTAGCTAGAAGCAGAAACTCTTAAGTAAGGCCAGCTGTAAACAAAAGATTCGTGGTTGTACCAATCCCATCGGTCGTAGTTCATACTCTACCAGCTAACAGGAAGTAGAACGAGAACTCTGAAAGGCGCATCAGCGACATCAAGAAGGAAAGGAGCCCTTTAGCTTTTGGGGACATGTAATCAAGCCTAGCGGATCCTTTGTCATGTCCATCAAAGGTGATCCGGGAAGACGATTTCCTACATTCACCCTCAAAAGGAGGGGTATACTTCCGTCCATGCCTGTTGTTTTTCAAATCCTCTTGTGCCGTGCGTGAGCTGTGCCCGCTTTTCCCTCACAAAGCAAAGCATTTCACCGGCTTCCCTAAAGTCAAGTGAATGAATAGGCTAAACTCTCCAATTTCTTTCTTTAAATAAGAGATTTCAAATCTACGCGACTCCGAATTACGAAATGTCGTAAGAGAAGAAAGAAGGAATGCTTCAGTCAATCCCATGCTTGACCAGAGACTACGGTCGCTGCCCGGGGTAGTACCCTGACTTAGTGCTTCAGCCAACTATCATCATATGTAGGATTTGAAAAACAAATGCCCTTCTATTCCATTCCCCTATCTGATTGTTCAGCTTGAGTCGATTTCTTGCATTGTTGCAAAAGTGGTATCGGATGTGTCAAATAATCCCGAGTGAATCATGTATGCCTGCCTTTATGTTTCCTTGGACTAGAACAAACTCATAAGAGAAGAAAAGTCAGTGGTGAATCCACTCATATTCCATTCATAAGGAGGGCATATCCATGTATGGGACAAGCTTGAATAGAAAATGGGCTTCACCTCAATCTCAGTTTAGATTGAGTTCCTTTTCCTTCGATCACAAACGAGAAATAGCTTAAGAGAAGAAAGAGAGCTTTAGAAGCATCTTGATGCCCCATGCCTTTCTTGGAAAAACCAAGGCAAATCGTGCAAGTCTTTCTTCTTTTTGAGAGGAAGAGCGGAACTCGTTTTTTCTCAATAAAAACAAATGCGGCGCATCTTTTTATTTGATGAAGCGAGTCTGAACAGTGATATATCTTCTATAAAGGAGAGTCAGAGTCAAAGTACGACGACTATTACCGATTATAGTCAACAATCGTCCGGTACTCCGGGTTCTTCTCACGGTATTTATGAAGATCACCCGGGCCTTAACCCGGGTAGTGAACGTGTAGTGGAGTTACAAGCGGAGATCGGTGAGAAATTCAAGGAAGCGGTTAACAAAGCTGGGGATGAAAGGATGTTTCCGGAGCCTTCAGATTATACCGCAGCCACTGAGCAATTACATGGTGAAAGCAATAACATAGAATTTCTACAAAGTCTTGTTAATGATTTAGCTCAAAATGGAGCATCCGGGCAGGTCTATCAAGAAGCCATTAAAATGTGGGCTGATAATAGTCCCCTTGATCAATTCTCTATTCTCCCATTGATTCCTATGAAAATAGGATACTTTGATTTCTCATTCACAAATCCATCTTTGTTTATGCTACTCACTCTCAGTTTTGTCCTGCTTGTCTTTTATTTTGTTACTAAGAAGGGAGGAGGAAAGTCAGTACCAAATGCTTGGCAATCCCTGGTAGAGCTTCTTTATGATTTCGTGCCGAACCTGGTAAACGAACAAATAGGTGGTCTTTCCGGAAATGTGAAACAAAAGTTTTTCCCTTGCATCTCGGTTACTTTTACTTTTTCGTTATTTCGTAATCTGCAGGGTATGATACCTTATAGCTTCACAGTTACAAGTCATTTTCTCATTACTTTGGGTCTCTCATTTTCTCTTTTTATTGGCATTACTATAGTGGGATTTGCAAAAAATGGACTTCATTTTTTAAGCTTCTCATTACCCGCAGGAGTCCCACTGCCCTTAGCACCTTTTTTAGTACTCCTTGAGCTAATCCCTCATTGTTTTCGCGCATTAAGCTTAGGAATACGTTTATTTGCTAATATGATGGCCGGTCATAGTTTAGTCAAGATTTTAAGTGGGTTCGCTTGGACTATGCTATGTATGAATGATCTTTTTTATTTCATAGGAGATCTTGGTCCTTTATTTATAGTTCTTGCATTAACTGGTCTGGAATTAGGCGTAGCTATATTACAAGCTTATGTTTTTACGATCTTAATCTGTATTTACTTGAATGACGCTATCAATCTGCATTAAAGTGGTTCTTTATTTATAATTGAAGAAAAGCGAGGCTGCCTGCAGTTTTTGATTCCGAGTTTACGAGGCCCGGATAAGCAGTTTCTGCTTCTACACGTACTTTTGCCAATGCATCGGCTCTCTGGCCTCAAAACCACACCCGAAGGAAGGCCAGCAAAGGCAACTTCAAAGTTTAAGTACTAGCCTGACAGCCCGACTAAGGAATAGACACTTGAAAGGCCCTCAATCAAAGGAAAGACAGAGTCTCTTTCCCCTCTCCTCTCGCTCCTCGATCTCGAACTTATATGGTCCATTGTCCTTGAAAATCATTTACAGGCGAGTTTGAACCAGCGGTTAAGGCAATCCACTTCTTGCTTTGTGGGACTGGGGCCATTCCCCCCGGTTGCCTTTTCTGAAGCTAAATCGTGGATGAGTCGTTCTACAAAAGACCCGGCAGATGGAATGCCCTTCGGAAACTTGTCGGATTCCTCCTGAATAAGGGGCTTGATGAGCTTGGCTAAGTCGGATTTGATAGTCCGACTGCGTTCCAAATCAAGCTGAATTATATATAACCTCGGGTTATCGAATATCATAAAAGAGAAGAATGGTGGTTTCGATAATCAAATGGAGTAGCGATTAGTCGTATCAATCGCAATGGAAAGCCCATGAACTCAAATTGCCTCAAAAATGTATATTCCATAACCTGACTTTCGAAAGCCTGACCCTTCGACTCGACAGTCTGTCTTTCATAGCCCTTCCTTATGCTTCTCCTTCATCAGATCCTTCTGTTCTGTAGACTAGGTCTTGAAGAACCTATTATTTTGAGTCTTTATTCGGCCCTTCGCTCTAGTCATTACTGCTGTCTGGTCAGTCTCAGCCCCTGGCATCTTTTCTTCTTATGAATCGTCAGTCACACAAAAGCAGGACTCCTTTTTTCCGCCCCAACCGGCACCGGTCCATTGGCTGTAGGAACTGGATCCGATGAATCTCCTCGCCATCCTGCCAGTCCTAAGGACTCAGACTATAAAGCCGCACTCATCTCTTGAAAGGAATATCCCCTCTCAAAACTAGCCAGAAGGCTCGGGCTTGAAAAGCACTTCCTGCCACGTCGGTTAGCTGGAATATGGACTCCACTGTCAAAATCGAAAGCCTTAGCCTCTGACCCCTTTTCTTTAAATTCAATTTAAAGGCATAGGACTTTAAAGAAAAGATTGTCATAACCTTCCTTCCAAACGGCACAGGCACAACCATCACTGGCAACCCACTCTGTCTCGTATGAAGAATGGGCAACGGGCATTCATGGAAAAACTGGGACTGGAAAGGCAGTCAACTCACTCCGCATTACCTCGGGTCATTGGTCACAATCGAGTCAGCTCTGAAAGAAGGAAGCGGCTTAGTTGCTCAGAACCCGTCAACTCTTTCAGAGGCCAAGAGTACCGTGGATTGGATTGACTTATTAAAGCAATAATCACTTAGGTTTAGACTTGTCCCTTCGCAACAACGAGAAATATGCTATACTAGGTGTCTGTGAGCACCTGAGATAATAGATGCCTTATCTTATTATTATTAGGCTTAACCTATATCTAAAGCACCGAAGGACCGATCCGATAGGAGATGAACTAGCACTTTGGATTTGGGATTAATCCTAGCGATAGCCCGCTTCAAAGTCTGTCCCTTCTATCTTGAAAATGGTCTTCCTTCGCCTGTAGAGCGAAGATAAGTTGGACCTATTCCTTCACCCGCGCCAGTGAGTGGATTTTCCGTCATATCATAGCACCCTAATAAAGAAGCTCTGTCTCATACCTTGTATAGGTAAGACCAATAGCGCACCCACTTCTAATAGTACGCCTTGCTTCAGACCACCTTTCAAATCCACTTGCGCCTTCTGCGTGTATAGAAAGAAATTCCTTCATCTACAGCGGCTTCAGCCTTGGGATCTCTCTTGTTATGAGATGGAGAACTGCTACTTCCGGTCCGGCTTGGATGGATGGCATGCTTGGTTTATCGGAAGCCCTCGGAGAAGTCTGAAGTTTCAAAGATGTGAAGCGCTAGAGCAGCCTAACCGGAGAAGCGAAGGAACAGTCCATAAGTGCATGGGGAAAGGCAGCTACTTGACCGTTTGAACCACCGAAGCTAACTACCTTAGCCCAACGGGAACTACATAATTGGGTATACCATGCCCACCTATCCGGGTTCCGAACAAAGGTCTCCTAGTATAAGTCTTTGCAGAAAATGGGGAAGCTACAAAAGCAGCTCCTTTGCAGTTGAACCTTGGAACCCCTACAAAAGGGTTTGATCCTCTACACCCTGTCTTTCGTTATTTCGTTTCCAAACGGCTAATCGCCTACACCGGTAATCGACTGGCCTACGCCTCAAAGTTCTGTCTAGGTAAGAATGTCCTCTTAGACGCCTAAGTCTCTGAAGTATCTAAAGAGCTAAACTCGTAGCTACAGCGCCGGTCAAGCTGGTCCTTTAGAATCCGCCGGGGGAAAGCTATAACACTAAAGAAGCTACGACTCTCATTACCCTAAACCCACTCCGTCTAAAGAGCTACACCACCCTATGAATGATGAAGGAATGGACTCAGGGAGGCTTCCTTTGACTTCGATCGGCCTATGAACAACTTTCAGCTAGGGAATCAGACTACAATCATTTCCCTATTCACTGAACCCAAGACTAAGGGCAAAGAGAACTGCCTTTATCACAGAATTTGACTTGCTTGAAGGTTCTGCTCCCTCTTCTCCTGCGTCTATCAAAGCTGTCTGCTACTGGCTTGAATCACACTCCTACTGAATGTAAGGAAACCGGCACTGAAACTAGATAGCTGAGAATAGAACTGGCCTTAGGATTGAGACTAGATCGCTTACAGTTACAATAGGAAAGACTCAAACACGGGTTCTCCTTCAATTCAGGCTTTTCCCCCTATTACAGATGGCTTTCATAGGGCTGATTTTTAGATCAATAGGCTGTGAGGTCTCAACGAGCCAGAAACCAGATGCCCATTCAATAGAATAAGTTGTTCGACCTTTCTTTCATTTAGTTTGAACCACCCGGCTAAAAAGGAAAATCAGGCTAGGTTTTGTAAAAACGTAATCGATCCGGTTGTTGGACCCAAGACCCGGCCCGGAGATTTCATAACATGTGTTTCATTCGAAAGGCCAGGAAGATTAACGAGACTATATTTGCTTCATCCCATGCTGCGGGAGTACTTGCTTTTGATCCATGTACCCATGCAAGAGTCTTGCTTTTTCGACGATTTCTTGCAGCTGCTCTCCTTCCCCATTGATTGATAGAAAGACCGAAGGCATTAGGTCTCAACGAGCCTGAATAAATAGTGAGACCTCGCCTACCACTGACTCGCATTGACAGAGGCTCCTTCTATAGCTCTGAACCCCCTCCTTGCTTTAGATAAGAACGGATAGATGTTCTTCAATTCAATAAGAAAGGAGCGCTTTTATAGGCCTTGATCATCCTTCTCCAACATAGGGGGACTCTCGAAGAGAAAAGGGAGCCCTCATTCTCCTTGACTCTTGCGGTCCCACATAGGACCTTCGCTACCTCGCTCAAAGCTTCTAAGAGCACCTCTCTCACCCCGTTCTCGTTAGTTTGGTTATCCATTGTGAAGTCTGAGCTCGACTCCTCTCTAATTCTCTATCTAATAGAAGACAGAACTTATGAATGCCCTTACGTTGATAATTCCCTCTACAGTAGGTTATCCTTACGGTTGAGCTCCCTCTTCGTACATCTCTTGACTTAAGTTCTACCCCTTGAGTTTCGGGCCAACTTCTTTCTAAAAGGCGTGTTTTCTGATTCGTTCCGAGTCGCTAAGAGAGAGCAGCTCCCCTCCCTACTCTAATGAATCTAATGCTGACCACGTTCAGTTCACAGCTTATTAAAGGGATCCCTTTATGGAACTCAAATGACCTTTCGCTCCGGGTGTGGGATCGCTCCCATCTACCTTTCCTCCAACAAGAAGGAACCATCCAAAGAAGCTACATGCCCCGCAACCCTCAATGCCATACTCCTAGGTGACACCTTTAGCTACTAGACGTGGCTGTGGACGAAGCTAGCAGCCGAAGGGAGGCACGGAATGAGAGCGGAAGAGCCATTCGTTTATATCGGATAGACCATTACACTCGATAGACCGATCGAAGACTCACGGCAGGCCGCAGATAGCAAGCCAGTGGCAAAACTAAGTAGAATAGATGGTGAAGCCGTAAATAAAATGCAACGAGAGTACTTTTGACGCAAACGAGAGCAGTAGTTACTCGACACAAATAGAGTACTCGACTTATGAGGGGATACTATACATGCACATGAGATAAGGAGACTTTACGCGCATAAGATGACGTATAAGGACTATACGTGCATACATAAAAGGACCGTAGAAAGGAGAGTGTCAGTCCGCTTCATCAGCTCCTCGCACATACAACTAAGGTAACAACCGATCTGCGACATACAGATATGCGACCTGAATGAGATAGACCGAGAATGGAGTCCATTTGAAGCTGAACGGGATACCTTGTCAAGATCTTGCCCAAGCCAAGAGATCCCACTGGTTGTTAAAGATGCCTTTTCGTGCAACCTATCCTATTCTGTCAATCCTTTAGCCTATTGGTTGAGTTTACGCAGCTTTCAGTTAGACTATTCCTGGTGTAACAGTAAAGCCGGAAAGGGAAGAAAAGAAAGACAAGCTTCATTGTCCCCGCAGTTCAGGGATGGATGGGGGATAAACAGCAAGTAGGGTCTTGCCTAGGTTGAACATGCAACTAAAGGGCATATCTATGTAAACGCAACGCATGGGTTTGCTCCAGCCTATGAAAGGAAGGATGGTCCCAGACCTCTTTGACCTACCGTTCGCTTTGCTAAAGCAGTACTACCAGGATAAGGGCAGGTGGCATAACGCAGCCCTCACCGATGTGAGTGACTGTTCTTTCATGCAATGCATAACGGGCGGGCCTCCAACTCAATGAATGAAGGGAGGAGTATGAGGTCTCAACGAGCCTATATGAATCAAAAAACAAAAAGACAAAGGAATTGTCAAGCCTACCCTATTACCTTTACTTGGGACGGCTTAGCCCGTATTGCAAGTTCTTGGCAGGGTCTTAGGCTTGTCCTCCCCTTGCCTTAGCTCTGAAAAGTCTTTGAAATCCTTGATTGGAAATTCAAGTAAGCACTTGAAGCACACAGTTAAGAAAGAATGGACTTGCATTTTCCTTATCCGGTTAACATAGCTTACCGCTGTATTGCCTGCCTTTACTGACACAGGAGACTAAATAGACTTTAGTGCTCGGGGCTGAACAACAAGCAGCGGAGATGATCTGGGCATCTCAGAAAGTCCCATCACAGCCAATCCTTGTGGAGAAGACAGCTTTTAGCAAAAGTGACACGGCACGGTACGACCTCTCTGACTTTTTTGGATTGGTTGCGAAAAGGCATCCTTTTCTGGTCAAGGTATCCACGGGCCCTGTTCCGCTTCATCTAAGCTAATTTGAATCAGAAGCAGTGTAGGAGAGAGGATTCAATTTAACTAACATTTTGTGTCTGGTGTAGGGATAACAGAGAAGGATGACGGCTTTCTATTGGGAACGTAGCGTAGAAAGGGTTCTCCGCAGTGAACCAAATGATCTAGCCAATCATTCTCCTAACAGTCTAACGATTATCCAAGTTCGGTATTCTGGTTGTTCCTAGGTCATCTCGCAATTACTCCATTGAGAGTAAGATCTGTTCGATATGTAAGTGGTCTAGTCACTACCTGTAAGGCAAGCCCCACAGACACCTTACTACTTTATAAGCTTTCTCTCTTGTCTCGCCAATCTAGTAGTTCCGTATAAGAGAACTGTATTGCAAAATTCTGTTATTCAGAAAAGTTGAGCAGAGTTGGAAGATTGAAACACTTTGCTTTTCTCTTTTCTTTGTCTTTTCTACTAGTACATATATCCACATCAACTATCAAACCTGGCCTTTTCCTCTATTTCATCTTTTTCTAAGGAAAGCCACAAGTCGAAGTGGAAGTTCGATCATTAGGATCACCGGCCCAATCGGCATCTGCAAATGCGTGAAGAGTGCGAGGAGAATTCTGACGGAGCAAGAGACCATAGTCAAGAGTGCCAACTAGATATCGGAGGAGGCGTGTGACAGCACACCAATGAAGTGTGGATGGACAATGCATGAACTGAGAGAGCTTGTTGATGGCAAAGGAGACGTCAGGACGAGTCAAAGAGAGATATTGTAAGGACCCAAGAGCTTGACGGTCTAATTTAGGATCAGCCGGTGGCGAGCCATCTGATAATTTCATATTTAAGCACTTCAGTAGTAGCAATAGGCGTTGAGACAGCCTTGGCATCAGCCATGTTAAGTCGATGCAAGAGGTCACTGATAGACTTCCTTTGAGATAAGAACAAGCCATTAGCAGTGTAGTGAGCTTCAACTCCAAGGAAATCAGAAAGCTGGTCTTGTCAGAGCCTTTATAGAGAATCGTTTGGCAAGAGTAGAGATAAAAGCATTCACTTCAGCTGCAGCGGATCCAGTGATGATTATATCATCAACATAAACTAGTATATAAATAACCGAAGATGGAGAGTTAAGTATAAAAAATTAGGAATGTGAGATGCTGAATCCTTCAGATACTCAAAAGGTACGAAGCTCGTTATACCAAGCACGAGGGGCTTGCCGAAGGCCATAAATAGGCTGATGCAACTTGCAAACATAATCAGGTCTTGCAGAGCGTCTTCAAACCCAGGTGGTTTGTCCTTTGAATACTTTCTTCTTTTTCTCCTGCCTGACGCCCTTATTCATCGATAAAGAGAATGTCAAACCCGCAAAAATCAGGCATATTCTAGCTCTTTCTCTTCCCTTTGGACAGCTTTCAATGGGTTGCTTTATTCTTTCGATTCTTGGCCTAGGGAAATTGGCTTCACTTCATTCATTTTAGCCATGAGCTGTCCTCATCGTCTTCTATTGAATAGAATGTCTATCGCTTTTGTGCCAACCTTCTGTTTTTTGAGCCTAAATCAAATATTCCGGGGTCGAAAGACAGACTTGCGGTAAGAAGCAAGGGATTACTTTACTAAAAGCTTAGTAAGGAAGTCGCATACGACAACGCTCAAGGTTTTCTTCCTAAATGTTAACTACGAATGGCTAGATAGACTCGAGTGAGGCTTGAATAAGCTAATCAAATCCATGGCATCATTGCAGCTTGAATCTCTTTCAGCAGTTCAGCTTACCCTCTTTCCACTTCCAGAGGGTCCTTCGTTATGAAATTAGGGTCTCGGTTGCACTTGGAAGAGTGAGGAATCCCCTGACGCATGCTACCAATGCTTCCTTGATTGAAGGTAGGACTTTGGCATAAGAAAGGAGCAGCCATCACGCTGGGGTCTTCGCTTCGTACCGCTTACTGCTCTGATGCTCCTTTGGGAGCTCTAATGGTCTTTCAGAGCCTCAAAGTCTAAAACTAGAGGGCTGACTTACTTACGTATTATCTGATGTCCCCTTCTTATCTCAGGGGAGGAAGGAAGAGAAAGACTACCAGACTAGAGAGGCCGAAAGAGGACACTCTCTTTTCCTAACGAGGGCTAAGACTTCTCGGGAGACTCCGAAGCAATGGTTCAAAAAGCGAATCCCTTCTCGACGGACGTATCGTTGTAAGGACCTAGCCTGCCTGCACGCCCGTTTAGACCCGACTTGCGTATTACCAATTACCAAAACAAAAAAAGGGCTTAGCCCAATATAGAACGCCCTTCCAATCAAGACATTCCGAACCGGCCAGCGGTGGTTCACAATTCCGCTGGAGCTGCTTCAAGCGAATCCGTTGACCCCTTAGCTGATAGATCTATGACTCCTGAACTTGACGTTGACTGGCGTACTTCAGCTTGATTGAGGTCCCGACGTACTATATTAAGGTTTTGGGCATCCGCGCCCGTGGAAATCCTCTTCCCGAATCCCTTGTCGCTCATTCTGAAATCACAATTGACTTCATTTATGATATTTGTTTTCCAGGGTTGGAACCTACCTGGCTGTGATACGGGGACGCAGCTTACGGATCTACATTGAACTAAGGATTGAGATATTGAGAGAAAGCCTTATATGAACACCCGAACTATCTGCATACGACTCCTAAGGCCTAGGCAGTTGATCCTGGGGAGAACTACCTTGATCTTTATGATAGGGAGATGGCAGCTACAAGGGAAGGTCAAAAAGCGGGAAAATGAATAAGATGTTCTAATAGATCAATAGCCAACCTCTGCCTGCCACCAACCCGCTTTTGCAGACTTTTGCTATGCGACTACCTTTGATGGGACATGAGAATGGGGACAGGAAGCTTGGCTCGAACTGAAGCTAAGGGCGGGGTCTTGACACTTT